CTAATTCCCTATAGAGAGAGAGAGGCATCATACACAGATAAGATACCCGATAAGCTGGCTGCGAAACAATTTATGTTCTGGGGTTTACATAGACTCATAATTGCTGTTATAATTGAAATTGAGAAGGATTTTTTTCAATAAAAAAATCAATACCTGATTAGTTAGGTAGCAATTTTGATTTTCTTCTATCATTTATCATCAGGGAACACAATTTGAGATTTAAATCCAAGAGTCGTTCATAAATTTACAGTCACTAGTTAATGGGTCCAATTTGTCCTGAATTTTGGCTTTTGTGACTGAAAATACTCATTTAGTTTTTCAATAGAAAAGAGAGGGATTTAGGGATTGTGTGTTTTGAGATACTATAAAATAAATTGAAGGAATGGATCCACTCCAAAAAAAAGGACAGATTTCTTTTAGGCAAGGAATTAAGAAAAACGAGATTTCAGATGGAAGGACAAAAAAAAGACATTTAGTACCCCCCCAATCCAAACAAAACAAGCAAAGGGGGAATATTTTCATATATTTTGTATCGTTTTGGCGGCATGGCCGAGCGGTAAGGTGGGGGACTGCAAATCCTTTTTCCCCAGTTCAAATCTGGGTGTCGCCTGATCAACAAAAGATAAGACTCGTATTCTGTTTGGCTGGTATAACTCGCCAAATCTTTTCCAGCAAAACACGCGTAGGAAAAAGACTCTTGAGACTTTCTTGATTCTAAATAGCTGGGCTGGGGTTTCTGTTCTTTAAAGTGCGGGAAATCCTTGCATTTAGGATTCACGGAAAGATTCTAGTAGTGGAAGGGCTATGATATCAAATCAAGAGGTACCGATTTATTTCCACTGCTAATGTAGTGTCTACTGACCGGGTCTTGAATTAGATTGAATAGCCCCCAGGGGCGGAAGAGACTTTGTATACAGTATACAGAGTATACAGACTCATGAGAGTCTCTGAGTGCACGGGCATTCAATCAATATTCGATTGGATAGATAATTCGCTTTTACTTTTACTTAATGATAATCAAAGGCAACAAAAAAACGAATCGGTCTTGTCTTATTCTTACTACATATTAGGTAACATTCCCTTTGATACTTCCAAAGAAAAGTGCGACTGCATATTTTGTTTCATTTTTCCCGATTCTACTAGAAATCATATATGAACTTGTTTTGTTATAAGTGTATTTTTTGGAGTGTTTCATAGTTATTGGAAAGGGTGTCGGAGCCGAATCCCTTTTTGACTCTGCACCTGTGATTCCACTATTATTAGTAAACAATAATGGAAAAACTTCTTCATATTCATAGAGATAGGGGACATAATTCACATGGATATAGTAAGTCTCGCTTGGGCCGCTTTAATGGTAGTCTTTACATTTTCCCTTTCACTCGTAGTATGGGGAAGAAGTGGACTCTAGAGATACTACTAATTGAGTTGGGGAATCAAACTGTATCACTTTTTTTAGAGATTTTTTCTAGATCGTTCTGCAAAGCCTTTTTAATTATATAAATTCTCGTTAATTAACTTAAATATTTAATTCAGTAATTTAATTCCATTTAGAATTTCGAAATTGAATTAATCAAAATATCTTCATTTCGAAATTCTATTGGCTTGGATTCTAGTGAAGTAATTGGATTCTATTATATTATGAATAGAATCCAATTCATAATATATATGAATAATACTCTTTCACAATCCAAATCAAACAAATATTTCAAGAATTCCCCTATTCGTATCTTGAAAGGAAAAGGGATATGGATAATAGGAATTTTATTCCAACCGAAGTCTTTCTCAATTTTCTATTTCACGGAACGGGTTCTTACCCAAATTATATATGGATAATGAGGAAGAACGAGGAACACCGGACCCCTTTTTACGTTTTATTTGGTTTTATTGTTCTTTTTACTGTTCAAAGAGAAAAGAAAGAAGTTCCGCTATTTAATAATAAATAGAACTCCTTGGATCATCTGTCAACCGCTCAATCAATTACTTTTTCGGAATGCTAAAAAAAAGATTACTTTATTTCATTTTCTTTTATTAACTTGATTTTTTTTTAGTAATATATGCCCAATTTTTTTTCTTTCATTGATTTGATTCTTTTTTGAATGGATACCGGGATTCATATTGAAAATAATCAGAAATCTAGAAATTAGAAAATCGAAAGAGTTGCCTTTCAATTATTTCAGATTGATTGGAATGAACAAAAATCAAATAGATGAAGCAAAGAAATATAATTGAGATACTATGTACATTACATATATTGAATTGATATTACCATGGATGAAGATACATATTGTAGATTAATCTCTATTCAGTTTGTATCTTTCTACATTACAATAATAAAAATAGATAGTATGATAGAAAGATTCCTATAGGAATCTTTCTATCATACTATCGGATCTCATAGGCTACTGCTGATTCTAGTCCGTTCGTTTCATTTAAGACGTGAAATTGGAATTTTTTTTTTCTTAAATCATTGACTTAAATCATTGATAAGAACTAAGAAGTCAAGTTTCATTCAAATTAATCACTTTGACTGACCGTTTTTACGTATATTATAAGCAAAAAAGCAGTAGGAACTAGAATGAACAGTGCAGTAGCAATAAATGCGAGAATATTTACTTCCATAATCTCATCGTTTCGTTTTTTTTTTTTTACTTCGCAATAACTCGGGATTTAATCCCATAGAGATGATAAACCTTTCGCTTGGAAATTCAATGGGATGAATTCCATTTCGATGATAGCGAATGGGATCAATATCATGAATAACAATATCTGAGCTATCAAGTCGATTCATCGTCGAGAATTGAATAGTATAACATAGGCAGATCTTTTATCCACACACTGAATACAAACTTTGATTCCTGATTCAATCAAAAAAATTCCTTTCTTTTTACTTTAATTACTTTAATACTTTATTTATAATACTTTACTTTTATTTATCATTCTTTTCCATTCTGTCTTTTCCATAACCGACCGCCTTCCTTGTATAACCACCTAACCGCTTTCCACTTCCATTGTTTACAAACGGTTTACAAATAAACCAAACAAACAATCGAAACGAAATAGAAAAAAAAAGAAAGAAAAGGATACCATTAGGCATGAAATTCTACCATTTGTACCCAGTTTAACAGAAAATGGCAAGATATATTGATCTATTTTTTTTATTGGATTTGGATCCGTCGGGACTGACGGGGCTCGAACCCGCAGCTTCCGCCTTGACAGGGCGGTGCTCTGACCAATTGAACTACAATCCCGGAAAATAAAATGTACAGCATCCATATTCTTATGATTTCATTCAAACCATTTCTATTTAGATAAATATCGCCGTGTTGTAACAGAGACGCGAATGACATATTGATATCCACATGGGTATACACTTTAGTGAGAGCAGCCAAAATTATTAGTAATCCTTTTGTTATTGCCAAATCGATTGATAATCCATTTTTCAACGAAAAAACGAGTCTTTTTTTTTTGTCGTTACTTTATTCCTTTCAATAGACTTTATACTTTCTATTTAATGATCCTGATATGAATCTAGATCGTTAGCAAGCTCAGAATTTATGGGAACAAATAAAAGGAGCAACTAAAAAAATAAATAGCGGTGGGGATATATCAGAAAATTGGACTTTTTTTATTCTTTATTATTTCGTATATGGCATTTCGGGAAAACAAAAGGGGTTATATCATTTCATGGTGGATCAGCGAATTATTGGGCCGAGCTGGATTTGAACCAGCGTAGACATATTGCCAACGAATTTACAGTCCGTCCCCATTAACCGCTCGGGCATCGACCCAGGAAGAATCAATTCTAGGCTTATTGATAATCCACGATCAACTTCCTTTCGTAGTACCCTACCCCCAGGGGAAGTCGAATCCCCGCTGCCTCCTTGAAAGAGAGATGTCCTGAACCACTAGACGATGGGGGCATACTTGCCCGACTGCCATCATACTATGCTCATAGTATGAACAGTTTTTTGAAATTGTCAATATAATGGAATGGTATGACTAGATAGGAAGGATCTTTCCGTCTTTTCTGATCCCATACCCATAGCATTTTTTGATTCGTCATTTATATTTATATTCATCAATCACTCATTCTAATCGCCATTCGATTCGAAAACGAAAATCGAAATCTATTATAGAAATTGCTATTAAAAAAAAGAATAATCAAAATCGGACAAAGTAGAGGACTTTTTTGGGAAGTGATTGGTCCGACATAAAAGAAGGTTAAACTTCATTTCTTCCACTTTCATTCATTGATTCACTCCTTGTTAAGATGAGATAGGCGTATCCCTATATCACACTAAGCCGGGAAATTAACAAATGAGAAATCCGAAAATCTGGGAACGGAGATCAACACGTTATCAAAAATAGTTTTTTCTCTAAGAGTTTGGTTCAGGGGACAAACCGAATCTCTTCATCACATGGTCGAATTGGTAGGTACATGTATCAATCAAATTAATTTCGTTCCGTTCTGATGGGGTCAGGTTAATTCAAGTCAATTCCATTAGGGTTGGTCTGAAAACAATTCATTTTGTTGATATTTATCAAATCCAAGATCAATAAACAAATTTATCCTATACTTATACTCCTTAAGTAACTAAAAATTCTCGTTCCCCGATGGGCCACTAACCGCTATGAGTCTACTGAATATACTTATAATATATATATACATAGATAGATAGATCTCTCTTATCCGCCTAGTTACTCATTCAGTAATTGAATCAAACGGCCCTTTTAACTCAGTGGTAGAGTAACGCCATGGTAAGGCGTAAGTCATCGGTTCAAATCCGATAAGGGGCTTTGTGGCCTTTTTCATAAAAAACTCAAGTGGTAATATTCATATTTAAACGAAGAATAGAGATATTGTTGATTTGTAATAAAAAAAAGTAACCAACTGTAGAATAATGTAATTCTAAACTTTCGAATTTCATGATAATAAGTTATCCTTATAATGAGTTAGAGTATAGTAACTAGAATAGTAATTCTAGTTATAAAAGAAAGTT